TTTAACACTTGAGAAAAATTATCTTAAAATCAAATAAAACTAGGGGTGGTTCATTGGACTAAAAAAGAGAAGAAAGAGGGCGAATCAGTATGTGAATTCTTCACCTTTCAATTAGTCCTTCCCCTGTGTTCTTGTCCGAACGGATAAAGAATTATAGGAGTGAAATAGTAATATAATTTGAAAAAGCAAGACCAGTAAAGCAAGTCCACGGAAAAATGGATATGTATTTTTATTTTTTAGGGTTAAACAAAAGGATTAGCAAATAAAAGCGCTAATGCTACAACCAGTCCATAAATTGTTAAAGCTTCCATAAAAGCCAGACTAAGCAATAAAGTACCTCGTATTTTTCCCTCTGCCTCCGGTTGTCGTGCAATCCCTTCTACAGCTTGTCCTGCAGCAGTGCCTTGACCAACTCCAGGTCCAATAGAAGCAAGCCCTACGGCCAACCCAGCAGCAATAACAGAAGCAGCAGAAATAATTGGATTCATGATAATTTCCTCGTAACCTAAATATAAAATAAAGAAATAGTTAATGATATAATCAACCAATAAATTATGACTTAATTTTTCAATTACCAAGATTTATTCGGTTAAAGTAATTAATAAGAATTCCGAATTGAAAATAATAGTTATTGAACTATACGAATTACTTCGAGATTTCTTTTTTCGTCTCTACCTACGTAGTTTTTTTTGTGAATATGTATAACCTTTGTTCTTATCTTACCTTAAATTTGGAATCATTCTTTGAATTCTTCGTTTTTTTTATTCCATTTTTTTAGTCATTGAATATTCAATTCACAATTAGAGATGAAACGGAAGGGCTTTGTTTTTTTTTTAATCCCTATCGAAATTTACAGTAGTAGCGGGGCAATTTTAGATCTAAAATATTAGTTATTTTATCTATATGGTTAGTTCATATATAACTAGTTCATATAGAATATCCTATCACATATACGTGGGTTTCTTCTATGCTGTAAACCAATTATTTTGTGTTTTAGATTCAATCGAATTGGAAAATTATTCTTTGAAACCTCAAAAACAAAGAAAGAGTTGTCTTATAGTGATCAGATTATATACACCCGGTTTGACCCCCCCCCCACTTCTACTTTATTTTTGATCTTGTTTTTTTAAGCTCTCCTCCCCCTTTTATTATTATCCCATATGGATACAATCAATCTAAATAAATTCGTTAGATTTAATTATTGTTTAATAGAAATATTGGAATTTGTCTGAACTAAATGTTATTTTTTTAATTCTCTTTTGGTCAATCCTTGAATTGAATGTGAATGAAACAGGAATCTCCTTTAGTTCTATATAGTATCTTTTTATCACACGTCGTAAACGTAAATATCATACAGAATTCGAATAATGGCTCTTAATTTTTTTTTTCGAATATCCAATATATACTAATATATACTAATCGAATATCTATCTATATCTATCTACCTATATCTATCTAGATAGATATAGATAGATAGATATAGGTAGATAGATATAGATGTTTACTAAGTAGATTATTTTGAGCCGAAATATATGTGCGGCAAGCTAAACCAAAAAGACTATTTTTTAGAAAACTGGTCAATGATGGCCTTCCATGGATTCACCTATATAAGCCGCAGCTAAAGTAGCAAAAATGAGAGCTTGAATACCGCTTGTGAATAATCCGAGGAACATGACAGGTATAGGAACTACTAAAGGTACTAAAGAAACAAGAACAACAACTACTAATTCATCAGCTAATATATTTCCGAAAAGTCGAAAACTAAGAGATAAGGGTTTTGTGAAATCTTCTAAGATGTTAATCGGTAAAAGGATTGGGGTTGGTTGGATGTATTTACTAAAATAAGCTAATCCTTTTTTTGAAAGACCCGCATAGAAATATGCAATTGATGTAAGTAAAGCTAATGCAACGGTAGTATTTATATCATTTGTGGGTGCAGCTAACTCCCCATGAGGTAATTGTATTATTTTCCAAGGTAAAAGAGCCCCCGACCAATTAGAAACAAAAATAAATAGAAACAAAGTTCCAATAAAAGGAACCCACGGACCATATTCTTCTCCAATCTGAGTTTTGCTCACGTCTCGAATGAATTCAAGAACATATTCAAAGAAATTCTGACCGAAAGCGGGAATGGTTTGCAGATTTCGAATAATTAGAATGGCTGAAACCAATAAGATAGCAATTACAACCCAAGAAGTTATAAGTACTTGGGCATGTACTTGGAAACTCCCTATTTGCCAATAGAAATGTTGACCTACTTCCACAGCAGATATATCATATAATCTTTTTAATGTGTTGATAGAGCATAATAAAACATTCATATTGTCCTGTCCTCTAAAAAAAAAAATAAGAACTTGAAGGGGAATTATTTTTATTCAAACATCTCCTTTCCTTTTTTATTTGTCTACTTTCATTTTTGATTTTGAATACCGTGACTAATGACATAAAATTTGTGTTTGTTCTTGTTATATTATTTATATTTTGATTTTTTGTACAATTTATTACTAGTATAGGAATCGATTTCCTAAATCTATGAGCCCCTCCAACCAAATCCAATCATTTTTTTATCTTATTATTAATCAAGAATTTCGTATATAGCTAGAACGACCCTCACAAATTGCAAATACTAATTTGTTAAGAATTAATCGAATTGAGGCTATAGCATCATCATTAGCTGGAATTGAAATATCGGCGAGGTCCGGGTCACAATTTGTATCGATTAAACAAATTGTTGGAATTTCCAAAGTTATACATTCTCGAAGAGCCGTATATTCTTCTTGTTGATCGACGATTATTACAATATCAGGTAACCCTGTCATATATTTAATGCCGCCAAGATATGTTTCCAAATGAGCTAAATGTCTCTTCAATATAGCGGCATCTCTTTTTGGAAAACTATTGAGTCTCCCCGTCTTTTGTTGCATTCTCAAGTCCCTGAACTTTTGAAGTCGTGTTTCTGTAGTATACCAATTCGTTAACATACCGCCGAGCCACTTTTTATTAACATAATGACATCGAGCTCTTATTGCAGCCCGTGCTACTGAATCAGCTGCTTTTTTTTTTGTACCAACAATTAAGAATTGTTTTCCCCCACTTGCTGCATCAAAAACCAAATCACAAGCTTCTGATAAAAACCGAGCAGTTCTAATAAGATTTGTAATATGAATACCCTTACGCTTTGCAGATATATAAGGTGACATTTTAGGATTCCATTTTCTAGTACCGTGGCCAAAATGAACTCCTGCTTCCATCATCTCTTCCAAGATTATGTTCCAATATCTTTTTGTCATTTATATTTATCCCCACACTTTTCTTTCATTTCAAAATAGAAATTATATAAATTTTGTGAAATGAAAGAAAGAGACCCGGTATACTGAAATAGAAATAAATAAGTGTTCCAAAGGAACCTTCTCTTCTCCCGAAGATTGACCATTCATAAATGATCGGGCCATTTTTTCTATTTAATATTTAATTAATATGATTATTCTCTTTATTTTTTTTTTCTTTTATTATACAAAATAAAATGACCGAAGATGAATCCGCCCTTAAGAATCATTATTTTAGGAATTATTAAATCCTAGATTGCTGCGATGTATCGCATAAATTCTTTGCAACAAAAAAAAATAATTCTCTGTGGTGAAACAAAATATCTCTCATTTCGCCTTCAAATAAATTATTTTTTTTTGTTTCCGAGGTCATCTTGTTATATTGCCTTTGCTTTGAACGGTGCATTATTCTTTTGAATCCGGTACCAACTGGTATCATTCCCCCTAAAACAACGTTCTCTTTCAGACCTTTCAACCAATCTATGCGCCCCCGGAGAGCGGCTTTTGATAAAACTCTAGCAGTTTCTTGAAAACTTGCTTCAGATATGAAACTTTGAGTATTCAGAGATGTTTTTGTTATCCCCAATAATAGAACTCGATAGCAAATCGCCTCTTCTAAGGACCGCCCAACTCGTTCGGCTCGCAACAATCCAATTAGTTCACCGGGCAAAAAAACATTAGACATTCCATCTTCTGAAACCAATACTTTTGATGTTATTTGACGCACAATAATTTCTATATGTCTATTATGAATGTGAACTCCCTGGGATCGATAAACTTTTTGAATTTTATTAACCAAAGAAATACGACTTTGCGCTATCGTTAGCTCAGCACCAATCAAGAATCCCCAAGGAATGCCAAGAATTTTTGTTATATGCCCATTCCAAGTATCAACTCTCTTTTCTAGGTTCATCGATATTGAATCAATCGAACGAACCTCTAATACCTGTTCTACTTTTGGAAGACCTTGTGTTATATCACCCGATCTCGATTTTTCATATATAAATGTAACTAATATATCTCCTTCAGAAAGTATTTCCCCATAATGGCCATGAACAGTTGCTCCAGGAGTCGCCAAATAAGGGTTAGCCGATCTTATTCCTACAGAATCCATTTGAACACTTAGAATTTGACCCGATTTTTGGTGTGGTGCATTTTTCGTTTGAACTATACATCCATTTTCGCAAATAAATTGACCAAGACTAATTATTGTAAACGTTTTTTCACAATAATTATGGTGGAGAAAATGCCAATTCAAATAGAATGGATTTAAAATGATGTTACTCCACAGATCAGGTTTATAAATTCTATTGTTTTCGTCCATGAAATAATATTTGAATACTTGAAAAGTTTCCTTTAATTTGTCAAGTTGCCAATTTTTAATTATCGAGATCTGATTATGAGTTATTAAACGGTAAAAATAAAAATTGGCAACTTGAGGGGCTATTCCTAAAGGACCTAACGAATTTTTAATTGGAATCATAGGATCTCTTTGAATTTGATTAATTCCCTCTTTTATCCCATTGTAATATTTTCCATCGTTAAATGATCGTATTTGAAAACAATTCGATGATGACAAAATTAGCAAAGATCGGCATTTCTCATTTCTATTCAACAACATACGAATAGTTCCATGATTTTGACTAAGTGATTGTTGAATTTTTTCCCTCGAAT